CATTTATTTATTCACTTAATCTTTTTCTATCTATTTTATATATATCAATAAAATTTATATCTTTTATATATATCAATAAAATTTATATCAATAAAATATAAATAGATTTTTGTCGTTATAAAAGACACTCTTTTATAGTAACAATAATAAATTTAGTATGATATAAATAGAACAAAAGAGGAAATAGCAAAGAAACAAAAAGGTTATACAAGGCTATATACAAATCATCCACATTTTTTTTATTTCATTAATTGAATTTTATTTGTTGATTAGGGCGAAGTTCCGTAAAAACCCCCGCCCTTTTTGAAATATCATGAACAGTTCCTGTAGGTTGAGCACCTTTTTCAAGGAAATATAGAATAGCAGGAACATTTAAATAGATTTGATTCTTTATCGGGTCATAAAAACCCACTTTACGAAGATCTCTTCCCTCTCGTCGGGATCGAACATCAATTGCAACGATTCGATAAATGGCTCATTGGGATAGATGAACAATACTCCCCCCACCCTAGAAACGTATAAGAAGTTTTCTCCTCGTACGGCTCGAGAAAATTCTAAATTATGTCTATGTATAGAATCATAATATCAAATAGATCCATAAAATCATCAAATTCATTATATTATTGATTTTAGTTTAAATACTTTTTCTTAGTCTTCCCCCCCCCAAAAAAAAAAAAATTATTTGTATCCTCATAACTCAAGTTGAATAACTCTCAAATAACTCAAAAGAAACCTTTTAGGTATTAAATTTATTGAGTGGTCTCTAACCCTTTTTGTCTGTCTCCTTTAGAATCTATTTTGATTCTTAAATATGATCTGGTTGTTGAGACAATTGAAAACGGTATTTCCTTGTTCCAGGATCTTTATCTTTGCCTTGAATCATTGGGTTTAGACATTACTTCGGTGATCTTTAAATCGTTTCAAAACGGCAGCAACATACCATTTTTTGTGATTTCTTTCTATCAAAGAATCATATGAATGGTTGATTCCTACGGAATACACTTTACTTTTGATTTGATCAAAAGAGTTTTACCAATTCCAAACAAAATTAACTTTTAAATTTTATCGAATTGGATCCTTTAGATTTATATATCTAAAATATACTTACGAAGTTGTTCCAATTTATTGATCGATACTAACCTTAGATTCTTGCCCTTGAGAAATTAATCAATACGTTCTACTCGAGCTCCATCGTGTACTATTTACATGGCAACACTCTCAAAAATGAGGGTTCCAGTGGAACAGAACAAATGATGTCGAGCCAAGAGCACTTTCGTTCCTATATAATATAAAAAAGTGGTGGATGTAAGAATCCACAGCTGATCATGTCCTTCAAGTCGCACGTTGCTTTCTGCCACATCGTTTTAAACGAAGTTTTACCATAACATTCCTTCAGTTTGGAACCAGTATGTAATTGATTCAATTATGGAATCGTGAATAATCATCGGTTCGGTCGGTACATAATAATCTATACTTTTTTCTTCTATATGAAGAATGGATAATGTATGACGAAGTCTCAACAAGAATTCAATCAATTTAACCCCATTGTTTATAATTTTTTTTTTATTATAACTAACATAACATGAATAAATAAACACGAATAAACAAGTTATTTTGAATCTCTATCTTCAAGTAACGTGATAGGATAAATTCAACAATTTCACACTTCTTAGAGTACTAAGAACTCATAAGAAATCATTAAAAAGATTTAATTGATTGAATAGTTTCCTACCCTATATCATTATTTGCATAAGGTTTTACAGTAAGTACCATTCGCTTTTTATCATCATTAAGAGAAAGATAAATCCATATTGGATTAAACCATCAATGATTAATAAAAAAAAAGACTGATGTAAGGAAAGATTGAAGATTTAGGTTGTTATTTTTTCGTATTTCATATTGTAAAATCCGTAATATTTAACAAATAAAAATTTCGTTTCATATGCGTGTTATTTGAACTCGATTAAATTTGTGAAAAAGATATGATTAATAATAAAAAAAAAAAAAAAGAAATAAGAATCACATTCTATAACAATATTATACTCTTAAACGGAAGACTGGTCGAAAAGACAATCTTTATTTTGATATATTTTATTATGATATAGATTATGATATAGATATATATTTTATTTTTTATTATAGATTAATAAAATTATAGATTAATAAAATGATCGTGGGTCAGGTATGTTCTGGGACGGAAGGATTCGAACCTCCGAATAGCGGGACCAAAACCCGTTGCCTTACCACTTGGCCACGCCCCATTTCTAGTCGACACTAATAAACACTAATATTGGTACTGGTTGTTCGTCAACTCAAGTCTAAATATCTATTATCTATAAAATAGATTACTAGAATTTTTATACATGTAGACGTAGAATTAAACAGAATTTATTGATCATTACATATAATTCAATTAAGATATTGTATGAAAGTATGGTTTATTCTATTCTCTTTTGATTTGAGAATTGAAGGATTTTTGATTGGGTGAGTTCAAATCAAAGAAAGTTTTTTGGTCTATCTTATTTTCTTTTTATTCATTTTTCTTTTCTATGAATAATAACATATTTATAATAATAAAATAATAAAAAACTCAATTTATTAATAACTCAATCAAAATAAATAAAATACAATTATCCTCAAGAACAAAATGTTTGTTATGCTTAATATATTTAGTTTGATCTGTATCTGTCTTAATTCTGCTCTTTATTCAAGTAGTTTTTTCGTCGCCAAATTGCCCGAGGCCTACGCTTTTTTAAATCCAATCGTAGATGTTATGCCAGTAATACCTCTGTTTTTTTTTCTCTTAGCTTTTGTTTGGCAAGCTGCTGTAAGTTTTCGATGATATCTTTAATTTAATAATGTCTAGACAAATTCATGATTTATTGAAAAAAAAAAAATTCAAAGAAAAGAATTGATAAGATCAGATAAGTCTTACACCCTCAATTCAAATATTGAAATTCTTGTACAACCGCGAAAAATCTGGATCACCCCACTTTATTTCTTGGTGTCAAAATAAAAAATCAAAATAGTAGGGTATGCGGTATAAAAACGGAGAATCTATTCTCTTTTTTACTAAAAAAAATCTTGGAGATTATGTAATGCTTACTCTCAAACTATTTGTTTACACGGTAGTGATATTCTTTGTTTCTCTCTTTATTTTCGGATTCCTGTCTAATGATCCAGGACGTAATCCTGGACGTGAAGAATAAAAGATAAGGTTTTTGTTTTCCTTGCTTGATTTTTAAATGTTCTTAGTAGGATTTTATCTATTACACATTTTTAACTATTAAAAATAAAAAGAGCTCGCGAAAAATTCGAAAGAAAATACCAAGTCATCAACAAAAACGGAAAGAGAGGGATTCGAACCCTCGGTACGAAAAACTCGTACAACGGATTAGCAATCCGACGCTTTAGTCCACTCAGCCATCTCTCCTCCCAATTGAAAAAGGATAATACTATGTTACATTATAAAAAATAAGGATTGAAAGAGCCCTTCATAATATTTTTTTTCATCCGAGAGTGCTTTTTAGTTCCACGGCCCGGCTAAGTACTGACCAGGCCGGGCCCGCCATTTATTGTTCCAACGAATCATAAATAATTTTTTTTTTATTTGAAAACTAAAATACTTGCTTGTTATTACGATTGGAAAAATAAAAACTCTTTTGATTTCTATGATTATGATATAGAATCAAATGATATCGAATCAAAGTGTCGTTTCTTATCTTAATTTTTTATATTTATTCTTTATTTTCTTTATTCCTTTTATTTTAGTAAAGTAAATAAATAACAAAAAGGGAGCTGTGGATTCTTGCACAATACATTTTCATGTTTGTTATGGCTTAAGTAGTTTTGTCGAGACGTCTAGGTCAAAAACCTCCGGCAAAAAAACACTTGTTATTTAGTTTTAGTTATTGAAATTTAATGAATTCTCTTTTCCGAATCTCATTGGGTTCTCTGATACAACATGTAAACGCTCTAATTTTCATGATTATTTTATGATCCTATCCTTTCTTTTTACTCTTTTAACTTTTTATTACGACCCATTTTCTTGTTCGACAAAAGGTTCATTTATATACAATAATCGGATTGTAGCGGGTATAGTTTAGTGGTAAAAGTGTGATTCGTTCTATAATCCTTTATATAGTTAAGGGGTCTTTCGGTTTGATTAATATTTCATTCCGACCAAAAACTTTATTTCTTAAAAGGATTTAATCCTTTACCTCTCAATGAAAAATTCGAGGAAGAATATACATTCTCGTGATTTGTATCCAAGAATCAATTCAAAATTGAAAAATTGGATTATGAGATTACGAAACATAATTTTTTTTTTTAATTAGATCAATACTTCTAATTGAATAAGTATGAGTAAAGGATCCATGGATAAAGATAGAAAGTGGCTTTCTAATCGTAACTAAATCTTTAATTTGGAATTTGTATTACGGAAATTGAAGCAAAATGGCTATTAAACAATGACTTTGGTTTACTAGAGACATCGACAAATTGTTTTAGCTCGGTAGAAACAAAATGCTTTTCCTAAGGATTCTCTCACATAGAAATAGAGAACGAAGTAACTAGAAAGGTTGTTATAATATAATCCCCCTCTTTTCTATAGGGATCGTCTAGAAAGCGGGTTGTTCTGAATACATTCAGACAGAAAAGCTGACATAGATGTTATGGGTGGAATTTTTTTTTTCGTTCATGTCTTAATATAGGAATTTATACATCTTCCATAAAGGAGCCGAATGAAACCAAAGTTTCACGTTCAGTTTTGAATTAGAGACGTTAAAAATGATGAATCAACGTCGACTATAACCCCTAGCCTTCCAAGCTAACGATGCGGGTTCGATTCCCGCTACCCGCTTTTACTTTATTTTTTTATTAAATTAATAAGAAATAAGAAAAAAATAGAATTAAATATTTTGAGATTTTTATTATTTTATAAAAAATTTTATGAATATAATTAATGTAATGCATCATTGACTTGAATACGGAATTCCCGG